ATCCCATCTATTGACTCGATTTCAAGAAGTGGGAATGGAATGGAACAGAAGCTCGGGGCCAGCTAACTACTCTTGGCAATCCGAAGGTCAAACCTGATCTATCCCAAAAACCGTATCCCTTCGTGTCAACCAGCCAACCAAGAGCTATGAACCCTACTCGTATATCCGGATCTCGCTCCACCCGCACTCAATCAATCTACGGAAAGGCAATTGGTTCAGTCATAAGGTACGATAGCTAGACTGACCCGTCAAGGTAAAGTTCCCTACTACTCATTAGCTAGGCTATTCCCAAAGATCAATTAGCTAGGATGTTCCCTACAATGAATTAGTAAAGGAAAGAGTCAAAGGCTAGGCACTACTTCAATCCACAACTGTTTGTCCTGTTATCTGATGAACCGATTCCATTCTGATGATGCCTCGGGCAGTTAACCAACCCTTTCTTTGACTCAGTTCCCGGCACCTGGGAGATCCTCATTCAACTAGCTATGTTATAAGAAAGCTATCCATGCAAGAAAAGAAGATGTTGGCCCTATCAGAGAAAAAAGCCCCTTTCTTCTTACCCAGTGTTCGAGTGCCGGTTTAGTCAAACCAAGGAAAGAGAACCCCGAAGCCTTTCTCTCGGAGATCGGTCATACTGTCTAGCTTGATGCTGTCCTTTTACCAGCCCCTTACGTCACCCTTCAGCAAAAGAGTGCGTGCCTCCCCTCCCGATGAGTAAACAAGCGTCCACCAGAAAGCGGTAAGAAAGACATCAATAAGGAGCCCCGTTCTAGCAGATGGAAGAGTAGAAAGGGAAGGAAGTGAGGCTGAACCAAGGAAGGAAGGAAGCATACGTAAGTTCGAACCTAGAATAGAATGCTTTTTTCATCGTCTCAATTGATCCTATGCTAATGGAAGAACACGTTTTACGGGTCATCGATAGGATGAATTCATTTCGATTGATTCTTCCCCTCTCTGAAGGAGGGATGGCTCACCTACGAATCCTATTCCTGAGGCTGGAGTGTACCGTATCGTTTTCTGGAAGTCTCAGCAAGATGAGAAATGACTCTTTCTATTTCTTTAATTAGTCAAAGAGAGAGACCTTACCTTGACGGAACGGAAAGAGAAGAAGGATATGAATAACAGGTGAAAAAAGAGGCTGGTTAGGAGATGAAATACACTATACTGCTCCCGGGATGGAAGGGGCGTACTGAGCAACGTAGACCCGGTTCCGGCTGAGGTCGCCCATCGAGACACTACCGCTAACGGAAGACTTCAAACAGAGAGATATTCACAAGGCTAACTACAGGCCGGGATGGCATAGTGGAATCATGTCAGAACACAAGAAAGAGAAGAGGTACCGCTTTGCATCCTTCTTTTCTTGTTCAATTGAACCTGGTATCATCCAGAGAGGTGAACCAGCAAATAGAGATTCTTTCTAGCCCTAGGGGCCTATTTGCCATTATTCAATAACACGCAACATAGAACCTGGTGCTTTCATTCTTCCTAGGTGGGTATAGATTGGTAGGAATAAGGTAAATTCAATAAGTAGAGGGGTTTGTGTACTATTTCCCAGTAGAATCACTTGAACTATCACATTCATGAGGACTCGATTTCTCTTATGAGATGACTTGGCCTATTCACATTGAATTTCCTTATGAAATGGTTGGAAACACTTGTTCTACCAGAAGAATTGACAGTGGATGTTCGATGCTGGAAAAATGACAGGATGTCCGGCGACAGGTAGGAGATTGAGACAAAGTGAAGCAAAGACCCTCCTCCTCCATATTGTCAAATCCATGTGAACCACTTTCGGAAAAGGAGAGAGTTTCAAAACAAAAGTAAAGATGTTGGAGCATCCAGCCTACGCGGAAAGTCAGCCTTCCCTGCGTCTAACCGCGCAGAAATGGAAAATCTCAAACAAAATAGGGCTGTTTCCACGCATGTTCTTGAAAAGGATCACTTCACGAGTGCTTGTTCCTCTTCTCTCCTGCGGGAGACGAATCGAAGAAATTAGGTTAAGAATCAAAGCCTTTAAGGAGTTGGAAAGGTGAAAGGGCGGAAAACCAGAAAGATATCCGCTTCCACAAAAACGGATTTCTCACAATCCACAAGGTCTTACTTGAAAAAACTAGAAGAGGCGAGTTGTCTTAAGAGCCGTAGAATCAGACTGCCCAGTGTCCATTACAGATGCCGGGGTCTCCCTTGATAGAAAGAACCAAGAGAAGCAGCTGATACTGTTTCTGGGTGAGGGTGGGTAGGTGACTCAATCGTCCAGTGGGAAGCTTTCGTGGAAGAAGAATAGAAGGGAAGCAGCCGAGCTAGAACCAGAACAATTCACATTTATTTGACTGAAGATGCGGCTATCAAACCCGCGATGTTAGGGTCGTCACTTAGGGTTCATGGATGATTTGACCTGAACAGGCCAATTCCTTACCTCAAAAGGTCAACTATCTATCTTACCTGCCGTTGTTGTTCAGAAGAGGAATCCCTTGGATCTGAGACAACCGAGTGGTGACTTATGCCAGCAACAAGTGCAGGAGGCGTAGCAGTTCCTCTTTCTGCCAAAACTACGGCCTAAGCTTCCAGAGAGGAGTGGCTATGCGCCTAAGTAGTCTTTCTCATCTATTGGTATCATCACAAAGTCAGTCAGTGCCTTTGCCTTCTTTTCATTCCTTCCTCGCCCGTTTTCGTTTTAAGTGTTTTGAGACTGAAGCCTGACCCTACTAGCTCAATGCTTACGATATCCAACAGCTTTCCAAAAAACCACTAAAGTGATCACCGCTTCTTGCTAGTATACGTGAGTCATGGCTTGTAGTTATAGGGGTGCTACTGCTATCGCTAGCCCTGTAGTAGTACGCGAATCCGTTGGTTCTGGAATTCCGTTACGTGAGAGGGCCTTACCGTTTTGCTCCCTGTCCGCATATGCCGTAACTGGCTACCTACCCTTATTCTCGTCTCGCAGATGAGGAAGCAAGGCGGGGGAAAGGCCCACTTTTGAGTGAGGTGCCAAGAACCAAACTTGCTCTAGTCTTGTCCGAGGCCGTGGAATTCTAGTGAAAAGCAGTCTCATGAATCTTCAAACCAATCAAACTACTCGAATGAGTCTTTCCTTGCGACTTCCTCCTTGGCACTTTGAGACGTGCTTTGACCTTTTGGACGAATCCATATTGTTTGACTTAACACCTCGGTGCCACGCCTCTTCAACCTTTTGGTTGTGTACGTGGGCAGCGACAGGACCCCTTTCCTTGTGGACACCCGGGCGCTTGACTCTTTCGATTGAGCGAGATCGGTCTTTGTTGCTTGTCCCACCTACATGAAGGAATGCGGTGAGGTCGAAGTTCCCACGGAACATAGTCCGCTAGAAAGGTGCTATTGGTTAAGGAGAATAGAGGGAGTAGATCACTCACTGAATCTTTGAAAGAAGAGAATGCTTCAAGCCCGCTCATCATGTTCAATCCGTTGAAAGTGGATTTCATTAAGTTCCATCTGATCTGGCAACTGAGATGTGAGTGAAGAAGCTTGCTGATGAGAAGTCGAGATCTTAATTCCAATCTTTGAATTCGATCTCAAAGAAGAAAGTCGTTTTTGACTTCATTCATCAGAGAGATGGAGCGAACGAAGTTCAGTTGCATTTCTTAAGATAACACGAGTCGACCGATGTGACCAAAGAATTCCTTTCGGGGTTCAATCTGGAATCTGTTCATTGAAGAGGGGAACCTGATAAGTTAACCAGACAAGCTGGGGCGAAACTGCCTCACACTTAAATGCCGCCAGCTCTGTCTTCCTACTTAAGCGACCTGGTTGGTCCGTCCAAGCTTATACTCTAGCACCATATCAATCAAACTCGGCAAGTTTGTCTTACTTGTCATCGTCTCTGTTTTGGCGTGGGTTTATTCTGGGTCAGGAAGTCACTCGTCGCCACATTCTCCGTCTTGACCACGAATCGTGACCCGCCTCCACGTTCTCAAGTAGTGCACTATTGCTATCATCTCCTTCTCTTGGACCACGCCTCTCGGTCTCATTGAGCTTTCGGCTCTCATATGCTACAGGGTTACCTTATTGTACTAGCACACCGCCAGTCTGACGCATCCGTGTGTACTTCAAATGGCTTAGTGTAATCTGGCAATTGCAATACGGGGTCATCAATCACTGCCCGCTTTAGGTCCTCAAAAACTCTTTTACACTCTTCCAATCAGTGCAGTGGCATGATCGGTCCGTACGTTCTTCTTTAGGAGATTTTTGAGTTGAGCAGCCCTCTTCGAGTAACTTACGATGAATCTTCGTCAGTTCACGAGCCCTAAAAACGATCTTAGCTCACTCACCTTGGTAGGTGCTTGCCACTCCTCGATGGCTCTGATGCCCAGCCAATGCCCTAGGAATAGGATCTCTGTCTGTCCAAAGGATCATTTCTCTTTCTTTATCTTTACATAGAGGTTATTCTTTCTTAAAAACGGTCCGTAGGTGGCTAACGTGGTCGTTTAACGAATAGCTATAGCCCACGATCAAAGTATACCACCAGTCATCTAAGTACGGGTGGAATAGCTCATTGTGGAGGGTGCAGAACGTGGCAGGGGCATTGGTGAGTCCAAAACAATCAAACGCCCCTTTATTAGTAAGGTTGCTTGCTTGTCACACAGGTCGTCTTTGGCTCGTCTCCTTCCGCGATACGCACCTGGTAGTAGTAGCAGCCCGGCCGTAAATCCAACTTCGAGAAGTATCTCGCGCTTATTTTATGGCGAAGAAGTCTGCAATCAAAGTGGATACTTGTTCTTGATGGTTAGGTTACCTTCTTGAGCGCCCGATAATCAATGCACAAGGCTCCCGCTTCTTCTGGAATAAAACAGGGGCTCCCCAACCCTTTCCCCAGCAATATAGGGAAAAACAGCCTTGGAGGCTGGAATATAAATAGGCCTCAACGAGTTCCTGAAAATTATTCCTGAGCTCAACCAATCCCCTTAACTAAACTAATAGATGCTAGTTGGGGGCCATCTGCTAAACCCAGCCCCAGTCTAAGGGGT